TAATTCAGAAAAAACAAGTTTTCTTGAGGCCTCTTGCTCATATCTCTCATCAAAGGGTGCTATTCTATAATGTCTCTTTAACAGATCCCCCGCTAACCCGAGTGAACATTCAAATATCTGTCCCACATTCATTCGTGAGGGGACTCCCAATGGGTTGAATACCATATCAACGGGCGTTCCATCTTGCAAATAGGGCATATCTTGTCTAGACAAAATTTTAGAAATTATACCTTTATTCCCATGCCTTCCAGCTACTTTATCCCCCACTTTGATTTCACGTTTATGTGAAATATATACACGAATCCTTTCTTGATTATAATTGGAACCCCCCTTTCTACGGATCCATCTCACATCAATAACTCGGCCCCTTCCACCTATAGGTAGTCTTAGCGAAGTTTCTTTTGAAGTGGATACCTGAATGCCAAGTATAGCTCGTAATAATCTATCCTCTGGGGCATATGATGATTCATTCACTGTCTGAGGTGTTAATTTACCTACTAAGATATCACCTGTTTCTATCCAAGATCCCAGCATAACAATTCCATTTCTGTCTAAATTTCGGAGTAAATGAGCCTCTAAATGCGGAATCTCCTTAGTTATTCTTTCAGGACCTTGGCTTGTTACATGAGTCTGAATTTCATATTTCCGGATGTGAAAAGAAGTATAAATATCTTCATAAATCAGACGTTCACTAATTAGTACTGCGTCTTCAAAATTGTAACCTTCCCATGGCATATAAGCTACTAATACATTTTTTCCTAAAGCGAGTTCCCCACCAGCTGTGGCCGCACCACCCGCTAGAATTTGTCCCTTTTTAATATATTTACCCCGCCGAACCTGAGTTTTTTGATGCATAAAAGTATTCTTGTTGGAACGTTGATACATAACTAATGGAATGCTTAGAGTATCCCCATTACTTGAGAAAACGATCTTGTGAGTATCAGTATAAATGATTTTTCCCTTGTGTTCGGCTATAGCTGAAATACCCGAATCTAGAGCCGTTTGGCCTTCCAACCCAGTTCCAACAATGCACTTTTCGGAACGAGAAAGGGGAACTGCTTGGCGCTGCATATTAGAACTCATTAAAGCTCGATTCGCATCATTATGCTCGATAAAAGGAATGAGGGAAGCTCCAATAGAAAAATATTGGAAAGGAAAAATGCTTCTAAGATGAATTTCTTCCCATGCAATAGTCAGGAATTCTTGACGATATCGAGCCGGAACAACCTGTTGCTCTTGAATACCCCGATTCAAGGCCAAAGAATTTCCTGCTGCTACCATATAATATTCATCTCTATTTGGTGATAAATGAACCATCTGTGCCTCTTTTGATCTCTCAGATAATTCATAAAAAGGACTCTCTATAGATCCCCAATAACCAACCTTAACATGAGTAGCTAATGATCCAATAAGTCCAACATTGATTCCTTCGGACGTGTCAATTGGGCAAATACGTCCATAGTGACTCGGGTGGATATCTCGTATCCGAAAACTAGCAGTTCGCCCCGTCAATCCCCCAGGACCCAAATAACTCCATTTTCGCCCATGAACAATTTGTGTCAACGGATTAGTTCGATCCAAAACTTGAGATAAAGGGTGTAGGCCAAAAAACGATTCATAAGTAGTTGTTAATGAAGTTGAAGTTACCAAATTTTGAGGAGTCGGTATCAATTTATGCCTGATTGCTCCACATATAGTTCCTCGAACCGCATTTTCTAAACGAACAAGAGCCAATCCGAATTGATCCTGTAATAGATCTGCGACAGAACGAATACGTTTATTTTTCAAGTGATTCATATCGTCAAGTATACCCATTCCAAATTTCATTTCAATCAAATGATCCACAGCAGCCAATATATCTTGTGGTAACAAAAATGTATTGTTTTGGGGTATATCAAGATTCAGTCTCCGGTTTATATTTCGTCGACCAATCTTTCCTAATTCACATCTTTGGTAAAAAAATTTCTTTTGTAATTCCTTGCATAAGGACTCAGAAAATACTGGATCTCCCCCTACCCCTACACAAGCAAATTGTTGATAAAACTCCAGAATAGCATTTTCTTTTGACCCAATCTTTTTTTTCTCTTTTTCATTCGGGAAAGACAAGAAAATCTCAGGGTAACAAACATTATCTAGAATTTCTCTTATATTCGAACCCATAGCTGATGATAGAACTAGAATAGATATTTTTTGTTTTCTACTTACACGGGCCCATATCCTTGCTTTTCTGTCAATTTCTAATTCTGACCTTCCCCCCCAATCCGATATTATAGTACTGGTATAGACAGAAATTCCGTTATGTTCCAATTCTGAACGGTAGTAAATACCAGGACTTTGCAATATTTGGTTGATCACAATTCGGTATATTCCATTTACTATAGAGGTTCCAAAAGAATTCATTATAGGGATGTTCCCAATAAAAACTGTTTGTTCTTGCATATTTCTATCGGTTTTCCAAATTAAGACCGCGGGTACATATAATTCAGAAGAATATGTGAGTGATTCATATACAGCATCTCTTTCTTTTATCAAGGGCTCTACCAATTGATATGTTTCCACAAATAAATTAAATTCAATTTCTTGATCTCTATCTTCAATTTTTGGAAACTTATGAAATTCTTCCGCCAAGCCCTGATTAATGAACCTAAAAAATCCCTCAAATTGTATCTGACTAAATCCAGGTATTGTGGACATTCCTTCATTTCCATTCTGGAGCATCTTAATCTGAAGTTTCCTCTTTATTGAAAAAATCCCATTATTGGCTTAGCTCACTATTCATCGAACCATACCGATCGATCTAGCAATGATGGAATGGGTATTCTGTTTACTGAATCACATAAAATTTTAGCCAACTCTATCCATATATATCATACGTATGAACGGAAGCAAGACAGAGAAATGGAGGTCATTTTTTACGCAAGTTCGAATTTGAGCCAGGTACAAATAGAAAGAAATTAAAATTGATAAAGCATTCCTGGGAAAAAATTCTGTCACTTAGGTTGACGGAGTCTTTTATCGGTATCGGATAAGAAAATTGATCCAATTTCTACCCAATTCTTTTATTATGATATTACGATCAGGGTACAAAAAATAAATGAATTTGGGAATCAATCTGCTCTCTATGAATGAGATAAAAACAGAAGAATCAGGAATAGCATAGAGTTTAACTATTTTTAGCACAAACGCTCAAAAAGTAATTCGCAAATCTTTTTTGGTAGTAGAATTTATAAAATACAATTGAATTGCGTACGTAATACTCATAGGAGTAATCTTTAGGAAGTACATACCGGCACATGCGGATATAGCTATCCATATATCGCATCTTTTCTCATAATTGAACTTGGTGCAACATAGGTCAAGTAATATTATAATTAATATTAATATTTAGAATATAATATTATAATATTAGAATTGATTAGAATTGTAATTGATAATAATTAGTCGTAAATAAATTGGATTTTTCATCCATTAAGGGAATACAAATGGAATTTGGCGACATGGCCAAGTGGTAAGGCGGGGGACTGCAAATCCTTTATCCCCAGTTCAAATCTGGGTGTCGCCTGATCAACAAAAAAAGACTTGGAAGTTTTTAATCCTGCTGATCGAACTTGACAAATTCTTGCCCCGCAAAAGCATAGGCAAGGGACTAGATCTGTCGATACTTGATTTTGAGAACCCGTAGGTCCTATAAAAGACTGTCATCTTTTTTATAAAAATTTATAAAAATCTGGTTTCTGAGTGTGGCTCAAACAGATACCAATAAATCTGAAGCAATCCAATCTTATTAATGCATTGGTTTGGGCTATTCTGAATTGAACCAAATAAAAGAAATAATGATAATTCATTCTATTCTGGACATCAGAACTATGAAAATAAGAAGTCGTAAATCTTGGTATCCAAGGATTCCTAAGAGACACTCCATTTTGGTTCCTAAGGTTAAAGATGTGGAAAGAACTGAGCGAGGATACTTTGTATCCAAACTCAGGATAGGCTCTGAGTGCTCAGAAATGAAATCAAAATGGTTATTCTTCTTTTCTTATTTTTTTTTTTTTCTTCTATTTCATTATCTATCTTATATATCTTATATAATATCTTATATATATAATATAAATATAATATATATTTAATAAATATATTTAATAAATAATAATATAAATATAATATATATTATATATTTAAATATTTAATATTTATATATTTAAATATTTAATATTTAATATTTCTATTGATTCCACTATAATTATGAATTAATAATGGAATAATATATATTTTAATAAATATATTTAATAAATAATAATATAAATATAATATATATTATATATTTAAATATTTAATATTTATATATTTAAATATTTAATATTTAATATTTCTATTGATTCCACTATAATTATGAATTAATAATGGAATAAATACTTCATTTCATAGAGATAAGGGACATCATTCACATGGATATAGTAAGTCTCGCTTGGGCTGCTTTAATGGTAGTGTTTACATTTTCTCTTTCACTTGTAGTATGGGGAAGGAGTGGGCTTTAGAGCTAGGAATATTAATATTACTAATTTAGTACTTTACTGAATAATATAATTCTATCAATTGTGATCGTTTTGCCAAAGCTGAAAAAAAAAATACCTTGACTTAGTTTAGTTTATCTATATTCGTTTAATTATTTAATTATAAATATTAGTATTAGTATTCTAAATATTAGTAAATATTAGAATTAGATATATATTATATTATTAGATATTATTAGATTATTATATATTATTATTATTATTATTATATTATTATATATTATTAGATATATATAATATGTATATAATATATTATTTATTTTATATTATTATTATTATTTTATTWGTATATTTATAWTATATTTATTATTTATTATATTAATATTAAATATTAAAAATATTAAAATATTATAATAATAATAATAATTATAATAATAATAATATATTAATATATTATATATATTAATATTATATTTAATATTATATTTA